AATGCTTCCGCGTTATTCTACGCCACTAATCTTTGAGCGGCCTCTTTCAGTTAATTCCCAGCCTCGTATACCTATAGTCAACGAGGGCGACAGGTTACGTTTGATTCGATATGCTTACTAGCATATCGAATCCAGGGCTTATAGTTTAATTGGTTCAAACGCACCGCTCATAACGGTGATATTGTAGGTTCGAGTCCTACTAAGCCTATATTCTAGAAAACCAAAGTAATAAAATTAGACTGAAATGAATGCGTAACACGTTGCGCTTTGAATCCCCCAAATATATATATATTTTTTGGGTGTATAGCTTAATTGGTAGAGCATTAGGCTTTTAACTTAATGGTCGCAGGTTCAAGTCCTGCTATACCCAAATGTTTTTATAGAAATTCCCCTGGCAGTTGATATGCACATCAAACAAAATATACATTGTACGTTGGCTCGTCTAGTACGAGTAATTACGTTAAACTAAAATATATATATATTTTTTGATGTCTTTATAGCCGCTCACGCCCTTTTTTTTCTTCGTGAGAAACCTTTGGCCTCTAATCTAAGCTCAGATAGTGAAAAACGCAAAGAGAAAAGTTACAAGAAAATTTGTTGGCTTAGATTAGGCGAAGAAAACTAGCAGCCCAGTAGGATGCGGCTCTGAAAAGAGAGAAGTGTTGTAGGTTTACCAACTACTATTTCATTTCTCTCCATGTGAACAATCTGCAGCAATCCTGCAGTGTTGGAGTTGTTTGATAGCAACTGTGAATAACAATAGATATAGATATCTTCCTATCTAGCTCCCGCAAATTAATGTCATATCTATAATTTTTCCATCAAGAGCGGATTCCCGTTATTTTCAAGTTACGTCATGAATCTACGTCACCATCAGCATTAATTATCTAAATTATGCCAACCTATCTTATAAAGGCAATATAATCAATACTGGCGACACGATTAAGAAGCAGTGCTCTTCATTTTTAGTATTTTTTGTTTCTACTATCTTTTTTTTTATTGGTCATTTATCAAAAATTTTCTGTAGTTTTTGCTCGGTCTTGGTTCTTGTCGAAGCGAGTAGTAATTTCTGCTGTTTGTTTGACAGCTTATTCGTTCTACACTCTTCTATGCACCGTATGCGGAGTGCTCCTTTAATATTAATGAATACGTCAGAAGCATTGGCAACCTATACATTCTTGCCATAACTGTTCAAATATCTGTCCTCGTTATTTAATCGTCTTCTTTTTCTCTAGCATAACAAATTGAGTTGCCATATTCCAATTAATTGAGAAATTGATTACATTAACGTCATAATTAGTTTTGGCGGCCCTTTCAGGGCCCCTTGTTAAATGAATATTTTTTTGCCATTCCTTTTCGGGGCGAGGCGGGGCTCCGCCCCCCCAATGGACGTTGTCCAACGAGGGCAGAGCGAGTAAGTGCTTAAGTGGCACCATCTGCTAAGACGTCTAAATGCTTTCCTTGATAACCGGAAGTTCTGAAAAAGTGTGAAATGCCGGAGGGCTTTTGACCATCCATTCAAGTGTCGTTGAATTCTGTTCAACAGCCCAAGGACTTGAAGCACACTTGTTTTCACTGGTTAGAGTAAAAAAAACCACTACAAAGAAACACAAAATTCCTACTACAGAAACATACGAGCCGAAACTACTAAAGGCATTCCATCCAGCATAAGCATCTGGATAATCTGGAATGCGACGTGGCATACCTGCAAGACCTAAAAAATGCATAGGAAAAAAAGTCAAGTTCACACCAAAGAAAGAGATCCAAAAATGAATTTGACCTAAAGTTTCTGGATATTGAAGACCAGTAATTTTCCCTATCCAATAGTAGAATCCTGCAAATAAAGCAAAAACAGCTCCCATAGAAAGAACATAATGGAAATGTGCAACCACATAATAAGTATCATGTAAAGCGATGTCCAGCCCAGAATTGGCCAATACTATTCCAGTGAGAGTAGAGTAGGTGCCCTTACTCGCGTGGGGCCAATTTTGGGTTTCCCTTGCGCTTTTAGTGCACCTCTCTCGTAACCGTACATGATAGTTTTCCCATCATACGGCTTGCCCGCGCGTTTAATTCTCTCACGACTTGGCACGGGTTTCATAGCCTGTACCGACGTGTCGAAAGAGGCTGCGGTGCCTCTCCGGTTTCCTTTTTTTCCCTCTGAGTTTATCTTTTCGATCGAAGAGAGAGAGCCCGAAGAAGTATTTTCCGTGGTCGGCTCTCTCGTGCTCGAGCTTGGCAAGTATAGCCAGAGAATAACGCGGCAGCAAGGGCGCAATATATATTATATATTGCGCACCCCTTCAACAACTTTCTCAGTTTCATGAGTTTAGTCTGGGCAGCATCTCGTTTATCTGTGAGATGTTCTTGTCGAGTTGGCTCAACTTGCGCTGCTCTCAACTTGCGCTGCTATTGTTGTGTCCTCTTTATTGGTCCGGATTTGTTGACTAGGCATTCGGTATCGTCCAGTATAGATCTGCCGCGTAGTCTTTTGAAAAGAGGCGTAGCGGGCCAAGCTTTTTGGTTGGGGTTTTCCCACATACTTGTGTGCTCTTCTTGTCTTGGTTCAAACTTCTATAGGCTAAATAAATACAAGGGTCGAAGACTAAAACATTTGTATGCCAACTCGATCAGGTCTCCTTGAAATAGAAATCTGCAAGGGTTAAGGTTGTTGTTAAGGCTGCTTTTGTCGTTGTTGAGAATGGAATGCAGTTCTTTCGCTATCAGGTTAATTATTCGCCTGACTAGTGAAGTCCTCACACGCCTGTGCGCCTGGCCCGCGTAGCAAGGGTATAGCAAAAAGATTTTTCCAAACCTCATTTATCGAGGGCCTCCTCAGCAAAGTGAGGTGGTGGGTCACCTGCTGTCCCGTGCTTGACAGAAATGGCGTCATCCGGTTAGGTGTTGGGATTGGGAACCTCAAGTCCTTCATAGCGGGTGAGGCTTACTTGAGCCTTGAATTGCTTGCACCCTACTGCCATTTGGCCACGTACGAGATTTTCGAGAGAGTTGACGCGTTGACCCGGCAAGGGGTCCACCGGGTTCGCCTCCCGTTAGTGCAAATTACCTCGTTGTTTTTGGTTCCTTCCGTTGCCTTTTTAGGGTACCACCTTTCGGAAGCCCCCAAAGGAGAGGTTTTTTCACCCTACTCATCTTTGCTTCTGGGGTCTCCCCTAAACGTCAACTGGAGAGAGAATACGTCCGTCTGTCACCATTTCTGGGGTTATGTCGAAGTAAACGTCATCCATTCCGGTTAGCACGTCGCACCCCCCTACAGTAAATAGAAAAATAAATCCTACAGCAAATAACATGGGTGTTTTGTATTGTATTGAACCTCCCCACATGGTAGCAATCCAACTAAAAATTTTTATTCCAGTAGGCACGGCAATAATCATGGTAGCCGCAGTGAAGTAAGCACGTGTATCAACATCTAAGCCTACGGTAAACATGTGGTGCGCCCACACAATAAATCCAAGAACTCCAATACTGATCAAGGCATAAACCATGCCTAGATAACCAAATACGGGTTTTCTTGAAAAGGTAGAAACGATATGACTAATGATACCGAATCCTGGCGAGATTAGAATATAGACCTCAGGATCGGGATAGATTTTGCCGTTCCCAGCAAAGCCCCCCGCAGAACCCAGCGAGCTCCTCTCAAAGCACTGGGCTCTTCGCGGAATATGCCCATAACCTATGTAGTCTATCCTCAAGCATGTTCTGTAACAAGACACCAAGAGTGCACAAGGGATTTGTGCAACAAATTACCATCACCAGGCACTTCCGAGTTCTTATAAAAAGGCCGCAAGTCCTGAATCTCTAAATTAGAGCTAGTCAAATAACCTAAGCCTTGATTGCAGACGGGACATATACCTTTCTGGCGGATGAATAGCTTACTAAATTCATTACCTTTCCCGTCCACCGAAATTTCCCGATAGCTTTGAATCCGAAGATTCCATTCATCAAAAGGGGTTGAATCTACAAAAGGATTACCTAGATCACAAGATGCTCGAAACATATGAGCAGGAACTTCTTTTACCATAGACGCAAGGAGTGTTATCCATATCACGTCAGCATAATGGCGTTTGGCATCTACACTGGGCTCGGTCCAAGTAGCATGGAAATCCCAGAGTCTGCCACGGGGAGAGGGCACCCCCTGATAGAATCGGGAAACCAGTCTGGGTCGAGGAGTTTTAGAGAATTTACGATGTAAATATCGCCAGCTTCTATGCCAGATCCAGTGATCCAGCAGACTGAAGGTATGAAGAAAGTTGCCAATTCCAAAGTAATTGCCCCAACCATGAAGAATTGGGTTTAGCAATTTGATCATTTGATAAGGAGAGAAATCTATATTTTCAGAAAAGACATTTTTTATTTTCCATTTCAGCAACATTATCCTATTAGGATTAGGATACACGTAGAGGCCCCCACGAGTGAACACCTTACATGAGGAAGTGACTTGGCTATGAGAGCGAGCCCGATCGATATTGTGGAATATGAAGCCGATAAAATTAAGTCTCTCTCCGATCTTCCACGGGAATATGCGGGTTTTTTCTGACGACAATTGGAGGCCACGTTCCGCCAGGAAACTTTTTGCTTTTTCAAAAAGTCGTTCCACTAATGTCTCATCATCAGTAATAATGACAAAGTCATCAGCATACCTAATAAGGCGGACTGAGTCCGTTTTTCGGGTCTGGTTAAAGAGATAACTATGGCCTTTCCTTTGCATCCATTCTGTCCTTCCAAGATCAGTCATAGTGGTCCGGTGTCCGCCAGTTATTTTTTTTTCTAAGCCATCCAGGGCAAAGTTCGCGATTAAAGGACTTATGACACCGCGGAACGAGACTTCAAGTTCCCCTTGATATTCAATTGGACTCTTAAGCCATTCCTCGAGTACAATTTCTGTACTACTAGGCATGGGAAAATTATCTAAGATCCATTGGTGAAATATTTGGCCAAAGAAGCCTTTTATATCAGCCTCAATTACCCATTTGGAAACAAACTTTTTACTATTTTGTTCCATTTTCTTATTGCCAACTTTGCGTACTCTTTGCCTTCTCGTATCTAATATGTAAGCAATTTCACCTATCGCCATGTGTGCACATTTTCCCCTCCGAGATCCGAAGCTATATTTGTCAGCAAAGGGTTCTGTTACAGGTTCAATAGCTAGTTTAAACAAGTGCTGGACGGTCCTGTCAAATATTGTGGGTATTTTTAGCAGCCTTTCACCATTTTTTGGTTCAAAAATGGAAACATGGCGAACGGGTGAGCTCTTGTAGTTTTTTAGATTAATCCAAAAGATACGACGAACTAGACCGATTTGGGAAGAAGCTTCTAGTATTTTACCATCGACTCCCGGAGTTCGACTTCCAGAAGTATAATATAAATTATCTACGGCAATTATTCGAGAGGTTAATTGAGTACAGATTTCAAGCATGCAGTCTTTCAGGAGTGGGTTTCCGGGTCCCAGGGAAGCTGCTAAAAGAGAGAGGATCCTTTGTTGGTTGTTTACTAGTTTATGGATAGCTGTAAATTTCTTTCCCAACATTGGGCACCGACCCTCGTTCATGATGACCGCGGCTTTCCTGGCGATAATTCGTGATTTTTTTCGGGTCTCCTTCCATTCAGTGAAGAGACTGTCTGGAGATCCTGAGCCATTAGAGAAGCCACGTCTCTCTTTCCACGTCAAACGTTTCAGCATTACCCACATGTTATTGTGTATAGCCTTACGTCTCATCTCACCCTGTGATAGCATCATTGACTTGGATATATCAACAATGTCCAGTTGAATGGAAATGCCCATTTCGGCTCTTGAAAAAAGTTCCACCACAGGGGCAACGCTACCAATAGAATATCTGTCTTTTCGAAAGATGTTGGGTCTCGAGTGGTCCGCCCGGGCAAGGGCCGAAGGCTTCTTGCACGCAACGTGTGAAATCTTACCCTTGAGAGAAAAGAGGGCACACTCCAATCCCAAAAGATCCCTACTATTACCGGGGTCTAACCTAAAAGAGTTTGAAACTGAAACAAAAAAAAAAGGACCTTTTTTTATTTTTCTGGCACCATCCTCTACCTTTCTCATGACATCGACTCCCAAACATCCCACCTCATTGCCAGTTATCTGCATTCCAGGCAGATAGTTTATTTGAGGCACAGAACAGCTGTGCTCGCTTAGGTAGCGCTGTAAGGGCAACGTACCACCTTTTCTATTGGCGCAATCGCGCCCATGACCAAAAAACCAAAAGAGATGCTGGTATAATATTGGATCTCCTCCTCCTGCAGGATCAAAAAAGGTTGTATTAAAGTTCCTATCAGTTAATAACATGGTAATTGCCAATCTATTCACACACTTTTGGTCAATGGAACACAAGAAAAATCAATTTTTTTCATGCCGTTGTGGTGCAGTTTGGACTATATCTTCATCTTTTCTTAATCATACCCACTTTGATGCGCACAATTTTTTTAGCCCGCATTGACCACGAGGCCAAAGGATTTGCAAACACTAGGATCATGCACTCATCACTGCCGGCCAAATAGGCATCAAGCTTTTGTTCGCCTGGATGGCAAAAGTAGGTTTGGCCAGAGATGTTTGGCGTATAGTCTCTGAGGGCGAACCATCATGGTTCGTTCCCTGCTGATCGTCTTTGCAGAGTTCCCAGCATATAGTCAAATTCGACCAAGACATCGCTGCCTTGTCAGGCGCAAATACACCTGCCAATACTGGAAGAGATAATAAAAGTAGGAATGCTGTCACTAATACGGACCATACGAATAGGGGTAATCTATGCATGGTCATTCCTGGCCCACGCATGTTAAAAATAGATAGGGGTCAGTCTATGCTGCCCTCCGAACCATACATGACAATTTTTTGTCATACAGCTCTCACTCGGAAAACTTCAATTGCTGAGATTCTTGTATCAGGTGCGTCTCAAAGGATGTGTTACTTAATAGAGGCCTAGGACTGATAGTATGATATTATCTGCATTTCCTAGCTTCTTTGCATGATACGCTTCGTGGTGAGCTTTATATAATGGAATCCGCTTTCGTTTATATGCTCTGGGCAATCGGGTAACCTCAGTTTCTTATTCTAATTTTTACTTAAACGTCTAAAACAGTCCTTACATGATTTATTTACATATTCCTATCACCGCAGATGGCACAAATTCGACCTAACCCAGACTCGTAAACTTTTTCGGTCTACTAAACCTGCATAACTTAATTTGTAGTAGCTGTTTACCTTGTAATCATGTAGAACCTTATAGTTATTTGGAATCGGCAGGCTACTCTAAGTATTAAGGCATTGAAGCTTAGCTCCAATTTTATTGAACCCAGTTCGGAACTTTTATTTTCAAGCCGGCTTTGGATGAGTTAACTAAGAACCATATAACGTTTTGCAGATTTTTTTTATCAACCACACCACAATAATTGGGTAGTCCTATTAATTAGGCCAGGATGATGGATATCTGGATGTGATAGTCTTATCTTTTGATTACCTTTGGCGCAGATTCATTTATGATTCGGCCTTTGCGTATACGTATCTGCAAGTTTAAAAAACCAGTTCCCATGCAATCTAGAAGTAGAAGGGGTCGGGGCATCTGAACCTTTTTCCACAAAGCCAAGAAAGCTGGTTTTACGAGTAATGCCCCAGGCTTACCTTGGATACTTTCATAGCAGTAAACCAGAAATTTAGAATCCGATAGAATTATTCTCAGTCCATTATAGCGTCCCTGGTTATTTTTACAATTGTTTACTATCTTACTTAGCATATGTACGGGCGTCGCTTTGTTAACCATTCTTCCGATTTGGTTGAAGAGGCCCGCAAGAGTAACTTTCTTTGCCCGAAACAGATGAAAAAGAACGATGGATCGTTTTCTGACTAGTCACCTTTGTTTTTTGGCTGGGTTGGTTTCCTTCCTCTTGCTACTATGAGACCTCTGAGCCCGCGCATCATTTGTCGGATGATGTGAAGCGGTTACTTCCCGTGGTTGCCCTATTTTCGTGTTTTCTTTTTGACCTTTGTTAAAGCCTTCAGTAGTTTAAGGTCCTTGCGCACTTGCTTGATTGCTCAGGCCGGTTCCTATGTTAGAATCACTCGTGGCTGTCCAACAACTATGACCATTCACTACATCAGTCAAAGCTTTCGCCCAGATTGGTATTGGTTCCTGGGTTACTCTACCACACATATACCGACGTATTCTGCTTGGGATATGTAGCCTTTTCAAGGCAGTGAGTGCGTATCAAGTTGGTTAACCTAACCCTTACTACCCTGCTTAAAGGATACCACCAAGGAGGGCAGTCCCCTTTGGCCTCCCCATTGACCAACTGCTCGCAAACATGACGGATTATTAACCCAAAATGCCGCATTGGCCTGCTGCATGTATTTCTTTAAGAGAGTCAGACATACATGTAGGAATATGCATATTAGTCCTCACTGAAAACGAGCCTCGCACAGCGCACTAGTGATAAAATTAATAGAACCTAAAATAGAGGAAACACCCGATAAATGAAGACTGAAAATGGCTAAATCCACAGATCCTCCAGAATGACTGGTTATACCACTTAACGGCGGATAGACCGTCCATCCGGTACCAGCACCCACTTCTACCAAAGCAGAACTTAAGAGAAGTAACAGTGACGGTGGTAACAACCAAAAACTAATGTTATTTAATCGTGGAAATGCCATATCAGGTGCACCTATAAGAATCGGGACGAACCAATTACCAAATCCACCTATCATTGCAGGCATAACCATAAAAAAAATCATTAAGAAAGCGTGAGCTGTTATTAACACATTATAAAGTTGATGATTTCCGCCAAGAATTTGATTGCCAGGCTGTGCTAATTCCATACGAATTAGTACTGAGAAGCATGTACCCATGACTCCGGCAATGGCACCAAAAATGCAATAGAGAGTCCCTATATCTTTGTGGTTCGTGGAAAACAGCCATCTTTGTGCAAAATTGTTCATTTCAGAACTCCATCTTTCAATAATACCATGCTTTGTTGAACTAGTTTTGACTGATGTTTTCGCAATTTAGAAAAGCGAAATTCGTCACAAACTGTTTCGCGAAAACAGGTGACTATCTTCTCTTGTAAACTGCCGCGAGACTGCTCTTGAATAGCTAACAGTGTTTTCAACTTTTGCTCTACTTGTTGGCATAACACAGCTTGCACTGTCTGTTTGCACTTAGGTGCGCAGCGCGTAAGCAGATCATTTATACAAGATTCTCCAATCATTTGCGTACTTGAACGCAAACTTATACTACGTAATTCATGCTGTTTCTTCAACTCGGACAACAGAGCTTCTTGAGAACTCATCAATTGCTGTAATTCTGAAAGAAGAGCTTCGCTTCGCGCATCAGAAGTAGCTTTTAAAGTTTCACCAAAGGTTTTTTGACTAAATATAACAAAACCTACAAAACTTAAAGCTACAATAATTTCTTCATTATAAATTAAGATTTGTTTTGAACTTAAAACACTAAAAATTAAAATAGCAAATATAATAAATTCACGCATTCGTATTTTTCTTTTTTCTTGGTCCGTTCTTGATATTTACTAGAGTGTTCCTTTGTCCGCGTAAAACATAGATTTTGTTAAGAGCTGCGGTTTGACGTGACGCTAAAAAAGTTATATGATAAGTAGAGGGACTCATAATTGAAAGTGCGTTTTTTTTTATTACTTGTGAGACACTAATTTCTCCCAAGGAACATACATAAGATTTATTCAGTCGTTTTAATTGATTAGCATTTAAGCTTTTTACCATTTCGTTACACCACTTGGATGCTCCAGATACACCTGAGTACAGATAGGATATACTGGTATCAAAGCATTCTTTGAAAACAACATCCTGTTCAACACTGTAATCGCTCGGCTCTGTGCCTACATTTTGATGCGAAATCAGCTGTTTTCGTAATTTGAGAATGCGACTTATTTTGGGTAATCCATCATTATATAATAATACATAAAAGGCCATATAAAAAACACATAACCAAACAAATTGCGTTAAATAGGTAAATTGATCTAGTTGAGGCATTTTTTTTACTTTTTCTTTGCTGATTCAAATACTTTTATTGAATCACGAGAGAAGAAAACTTGTTTTCTTCTTTGAGCCCTTAATGTTAAAGCTCTTTAAGCAAAACCTGCCAAACGGGCCGCAGATTTTCATGAGAAATTGAAGAAGGAAAAATTGGTGAAAAAACTAGAATCATGATTAAAATATATATATATATATTTTGTTATTAGTATTCTACATAACACGAAGCGAACACCACGATTGTTTTGGAGTCTGGACGAAAAAAAAGATTTTTTAAGCTTATAGAATGATAAATAGATAGGTTAACTAAAAGCTACTAATATTTCCACTACTATCCATTCCATCATCGAGGTATCGAGTTTCCACATGGGAATATGGGGCAATGATAAATCGCTTGTAGTCACACTAATTGGTCATTTCCATGCCATCCTTTCTTCAAACCCAGTTCTTTAGTTGCTCTGCGTTAACACACCAACAAACTTTAATTCCTTGCCCGGCCTTGATCTCTGAGTCTAGATACGTTATTTGTGATGGATCGTTCCGTATTTTCATGCGTTTTCTCAGTGTGGGCTTGAGGCTTTGGGCCTAAGCGCTTTAAGCTTTGTTTGGTCTTTTGGGTCGTAAAGACCATAGGAATAAAACTGAAATTTTTCTTTTTTTTTTTTTCAGTCTTTTCATATTTATGAAAAAATGTGTTTTTTTTCGTGTTTTGCAAGTGTTTCCGCTTTGTGCCTAAACGCTTTACTTGTTTTTGACGCGGTTTTGCTGGCGAAGAATAATCTAGTTTGCCATCACCAATTTCTTTTACTACGATATTGCCAATTTTTGAGTTCATGTTCAAAATGGAGAAGATTCTCCATTGACTATGAAATACTTTTCGATTTCTGCGAAGACTCTTTGGAAGAAAAGCTATATGACCTGCAATTGCTACCGCATAACCTCCTTTGACTGAATTCAAAATAAACCCTTTGATCAAATTCCGATCACTTCGCCAAATTTTAGTTAGTTCAGTCCAAACTAGTTTGCTTTTCCATTTTCTTTCTAGCGGTTTTGACAAAAGCATTTTTGGTTCACCAAACACTTCCACATCTTCAATTCCCAAAATAAACCTCGTTTGCTTAGTGATTGGCACTCTTTTCAGCTCATGTTGGAAACAAATTATTGGAGTTTTCAGCCCTGTATTCACCAATATAATGTTTTGTCGTAATTTTTTAACTGAACATTGTATAGCGCTTCCGCGTAATGGATTCAAACTAGAATTATATTGGGGAAATAGTTGAGTAAAGCTCATGTTGCTTTTTTTCTTTTTTTTAGTACTTATTTTTTAACCTGATTCATCTGCTTAGAGAGGCTTTCAGACCACGCTGCGCCCTCATACTCAGTTTCATGAGGAATGCAATTACATAGTAATTGCTAGAGAGTGGGGCGAAATTCGGGCTGCTATTGTTGTGTCCTCTTTTTTACAGAGCCGTACATGATAGTTTTGTGTTATACGGCTTTTTGCTCGAAGCCAGGAAAAAAAAAGTATAGATTTTTTTATGTTGATATCATACATTTTTTATCACCAGTTAGCCTATCTCGCAAAAAAAGAGTGCGAGAGTCCGATACCGTCGCCGCGTGAATACACACGCGGCTCTTAACGAATAAGGCCTAAGGGGCTGCGAAGACTGTGGCTTTTCATTCATTTTTTTTATATCGAAAATAGAAAAAAATGGCTAAGTAACATAAAGGTAATGTATTGGATTGCAAATCCTAGAAAGATGGTTCAAATCCGTCCTTAGCCTACTTTAAATTTTACCGTTTCTTTACAAGTACTGTACTTTCTCATTTAAGGAAGGTCAAAAACTTTGATCAATCTCTATACTTACCCGCCATCTGCAACACAGACAGTGCAGGCAACAACCAGCTAAGCGCCCGGGACCTTTTGGCAAGGCCTTCAAACTTTGAGGTTGCTTTTTATCGAAGATAAGAAGCAAGATAAGTAAAATATATATATATTTTTTTTTTGTGAAGCAGTCTCCGGAACGAAGCATGCTTTTGTTTAAAGCCGCTGCAAGATCAACTTTCAGACCACTTTATTCTTTTAAGATCTGAACTCCTTAAAAATCTTTAATAGAAAGCTTCACTCTATTGTGTTTAGAAGTGGATTTGAACCACTGACACAAGGATTTTCAGTCCTTTGCTCTAACCACCTGAGCTATCTAAACAAAAATAAAAAAAAGGAACTATGTACAATTCTAGTTTGTTGGTTATTCAAAAATTATTAAGTACAAATGCATATCTGGGCCATCGAATACCTACTTCTGATTTTCAAGGATATTTATACGGATTTAGAAATGAAATGGCTATTATTAATTTAGAAAAAACACTTATTTGTTTACGAAGGGCTTGTAATTTTATTGAATCTATTATTCGTGCAAAAGGCCATTTTTTATTAGTAAATACCGATCCAGAATATAATAAAATAGTTCAACAAATGGCAAAAACAACCAATCAGAGCTATATCAATCATAAATGGATTGGAGGATTTTTGACCAATCGCAAACATATGAAAAATGTACAAAAACACTTTCAGAATTTCTCTGCGCATTCCAAATTTAAAGACGCCTCTATATCGTCGCCCTTCGATTTTTTTCCGCATTTTAGAAAGATGCAAAAATGTTTTGAAGGAATAATGACACACGATATTCCAGATTGTTTAGTAATAATAAATGCAAATAAAAATTCTATGGCTATACTTGAAGCCAATCAATTACAAATACCTATCGTATCTTTGGTGGATTCTAATATTTCAAACAGATTACAAAAATTAATAACTTATCCCATTCCAGTGAATGATGATTCTATACAGTTTGTATATCTATTTTGTAATTTGATTACGAAAACAGTCATTCTTTCACAAAGTGCTTGGCCGCTCTCGCGAAAATCCTTAAGTCGAGGCCGCAGGCCCTAGCTAAAAAAACAATCTCTAGATTGTTTTTTCGGATTGAAAATTGAGAAAAAGAACCTTGAAACTCTTTCTAAAACTTTTTTATCAACAGATTTTACTTAATTCATCTACACTAATAACGACTTTTTCTCTATTTCTGTCATATATCGTAGTCATGCCCTTAATGATAGGCTTTTCTAAAGACTTCTTATGCCATTTTCATTTAGGTCTAATTTGGATTTGTTTATCGTTTTCTTTTCTTCCCGAACGTTTTCTTCAGAATGATTTTGAAGATGGTACACTCGAATTGTATTGTTCAAGCGGCTATTGTTTGCAAAAAATATTACTTTCTAAATTGGTAGGTCATTGGGTTCTTCAAATAAGTGGTATTTTTGGTACTTTTCCAGTGGTACAACTTCTATACCAATTTGATCAACTCAAAATGAATTGGTTCACCCTTATTATAGGAAGTCTGATATTTACTCTTATGTGTGGTATTCATTCTTGTTTGGCTCTTGGAATAATATCTCATAGTTGGAACAGTTTGCAAAATCTTACCACTTTACCCACTCTATTACCCTTAATTATCTTTTGCGCTTCTACCGAAACAGAATGGTTTCATGTTCTTCTATTAATGGGGTATTTACTTTTGTTTTTATTTCTTTATCCTATTTTGGTTTCAATTACTTTACAAAAGTTGATAAGCCAATAGGATTGATTGCCTTTGCGGGTATACCGGCTCACTCATCGTAAATATTGTGGAGCAAACAAAAAAAGAATATATATATATTCTTTTGAATATATATATTCTTTTCCTTCTGTATTTATTTTCTATACTAGACTCCTGTACACTGTCTAATTCTGGCAAAAGAAGAAAGCAGGGATTTGGTGAAGTTTGGGTAAGAAAACTATTTCTAGGTGGCCCAGATGCGAATGATCCAGCTTAGCAGAGCGCAAAGCTTCTTTTTTTTCGCATTATAGATATCTTAGGAAGGCCTATTAGTAAAGCGCTTCAAAGCGCAGCGCTCAGCGAAGAAAATTGGTTTCTTTGCTGGGCTGGCTTTTTTTCGGCAGGTTTCCACAAAGCAAAGAGCAAATCAAGCAGAAAAAAAAGCTGTCGAATTTTCAATAATTAGCACGAAAGAATCCATATTTTTTTTCTAGCTGGGCCATTGATGGATTATTATTTTATGATAAAACGTTAGAAAATTCCTATGTATTTCGAAATACTACGACCTTATTTGATCATGTTATGCTCTTTTCGCTATGCACGAATTCTCATTGGATTTTGTTGGTTCTTAGCAGCAATGGCTATTTACTTAAGTATTTGGGTAGCACCATCCGATTTTCAACAAGGTGAAAATTATCGCATTATCTATGTGCATGTTCCAGCCGCTTGGATGAGTTTACTTATTTATATCGCAATGGCTATCAGCAGTGTGTTATTCTTATTAACAAAACATCCGCTTTTTCAGTTATTTTCCAAAAGCGGCGCCAAAATAGGTGCTTTGTTTACATTGTTTACCCTATTAACCGGGGGTTTTTGGGGTAAACCTATGTGGGGTACCTTTTGGGTGTGGGACGCTCGTCTAACCTCTGTATTAATCTTGTTCTTTATTTATTTAGGTGTACTGCGTTTTCAACAGTTTTCCATGGACGTCGCTTCTATTTTTATTTGTATAGGGTTAATAAATATACCAATAATTAAATTTTCTGTAAACTGGTGGAATACATTGCATCAACCTTCCAGCATTAGCCAATTTGGTACTTCAATACATATTTCTATGCTCATTCCAATCCTGTTAATCCTTACTAGCTTTCTTTGTTTAAGTGGGATTTTTTTTATTTTGGAAATACGTCAAATTATTTTATCTTTTTCTAGTTTTTCCGTAAAAAGTCAAATAAATCCGCAAAACAACAATAGAAAACAGGTTTCTTTTTATACAGACAATAGATCAAGCAAAAGCACCTAAGGAAAGGCGGACTTTTAGTATTGGTTTAAGCAAGTTGTTCAAGGCTTTGAGGGAAGCAAAGCAACGCTCTGCGTTAAAAAACGCAAAAAAATAGATTTTTTTGCTAATTATAAGCAAAATTTACTGAAATGTATAATGAATTGGGCCATTATTTTTTAGTACTGAGTATTTTTGTCGCATTAACTTACAACAAAAGACCTGCGGCTATTTCACTTTATTTTTTTCTCTTTACTATTTCTTTTTTTGGGATTTTGTCTTGCTATATTTCTTCTGATTTTTTCAATTACAATGTATTTACCAACTCAAATGCTAATGCGCCTTTATTTTATAAAATATCAGGAACATGGTCTAATCATGAGGGCAGTTTGTTATTATGGTGTTGGATCCTAAGTTTCTATGGATTTTTTTTGGGTCATCGGGTTCGACCCTGCAATGTTTCAAAACGAGGGCGCAGCAAAAATCTCTTTTTTTTTCGCAGACCGCTTGTAGCTTTTCGCTCTGCTTCCTTCATAAAAAAAGAGAATAAACAATTCAGACATCATTTGTTGCAGAACCTGTTTGGCACCATAAATCATAAAAGCTCCCTCGAGAGCCAATCCCAAGCGGCGCCCTCAGGTATCGTTCAAGAGCTCTCGGATAAAAGGTTAAAAGATGGTGTAAATGCAGAAGAAAATAAAAGGCCCATAAGGCTTAAAAAAGGGAAAGAGTTGAAAAAAAAAAAATATAGATTTTTTTTTTTGCTTTACGCTTTATGTAACAATTTAGATTTTTTCTTTTTGGCACAAAATGCAAATAATAAAGTTTCCTTTATTGATGAACGGCGAATTTATATGGGCATTGCTTTATTTTTTTCGATTTTCTTATTAGCAAGTTCCAATCCTTTTGTTCGAATTTCATTTGTTTGTACTAAATCACTTGCAGAATTAAATCCTGTTTTACAAGATCCTATATTAGCTATACATCCTCCCTGCATTTATGCAGGATATGTCGCCAGTGCTATCGGTTTTTGCTTATGTCTAGCCAAAATAATGAATGGTATCTCTGCACTCTATTTGCCAATGCGAAGGGAAAGCAAGGCCGAAATTTTTGATGCTTTCTTTCGCATAACAAATAAGCTGATTACTCAGGAGAATGCAAAGAAAATTCTAAAAAATCTATTTGAAAATACCTGTTCTCTTTATCCCAGTTTTGCTTTCATCTTACTACGCAATAGAAGCCTGCTTGGGCTTCGGCACTTGGTGTCGCCTTCTTTGCTTTGGTCAAAAGAGCGGCTGAATCTTACAAAGAGCCAGTGGACTAAGCGTGTTGTTCATAAAGCAAATACTGCGTTTTTGTATTTTGGTTGGACCCGTAGCGCGAATAAAGTGGTCTCTGGCCCACAATACCATGGGTGGAAACAAATTCAAATTTGGATCTTGACATGCTGGTGTTTTTTAACTGTAGGCATATTGCTAGGAAGTTGGTGGGCTTATCATGAATTAGGGTGGGGGGGTTGGTGGTTTTGGGATCCTGTAGAAAATGCTTCTTTTATGCCTTGGCTATTAGCTACAGCTTGTATTCATTCAGTAATTTTCCCTAAATTGAATTATTGGACTTTGTTTCTTAATATGGTCACTTTTCTATGTCGTGTTTTAGGAACCTTTTTCGTACGTTCTGGATTGCTAACTTCTGTTCATAGTTTTGCTACAGATTCTACACGAGGAATCTTTTTATGGTTTTTCTTCCTCAACATTACTAGCATATCTTTGATGTTTTTTTTCCAAATGAAGCAGCAATCAAGTACTAGGCTAGTTGGTGCATTCTCTAATTTATCATTGAATCAAAGCCTGAGGCCCCCAAAACCCGTAAACCGGATCTTATGGTATTCGCGGCGAAGTACTCTATTCGTGCACTTGCGTCAATTTACTCGTTTATCAAAGCTGATGGAGGACAAAAAAGGCCATGACAAACTAATTGGATACAAAGCAAGTAAAATACATAAAGAAAAAAAGCTCTTTTTTTGGGCCAAAGAGAGAAAAAGCTAGCAACATTTCGAATCCATACGGTGAAACCTTTGGCTTTTCTGTCATTTGTTATGCGAAGGCCGAAGAATAGAAGCTTTCGGCCCTGCCAATGAATCATTTTTTTGTTTCAATTTTGAGTTTTTTTATCTTGTATTCTTTTCTTCTTTAAAGCAAAATCCTAAAAACAAATAGAGCAGATGGTCCAACTACAGAACTTTTTTTTTTTTCTTATGTTTATGGTTGTGCTTTGTGGTACGGCAGCACCCATACTATTTCAATGGTTGGTAAGTAGAGATGTTCCCACAGGTGCTCCTTTTTTTCATGGTACTATAATACCTATTTTTACCTCTTTATTATTGCTTCTAGTTCATGTACATTCCAGGGGATTCATACGCTCTATGGAGAAAACAGAAAGGATAGTTTTGGTAAAAGCAAAATCCATTTTATTACTCAACATAATTGAAAAAAGCTCCCCAAAAACTAGAGCTAGAAATGCATTTTTTTTCTTTTTTTTTTTTTTTTCGAATTTTTTTATTTTTCAATTTATGGGAGATTTGTCATATTTAGAATCTTTCTGTAGTGTGCTTTGTTTTTTATTATTTTGTACATTTTTTTTATCATTTAAATATAGGCGCGATACGTGGGCAAACGAGGAACGTAGGCTTGGAATGGAAGAAAAAAGAAAACCGCGTAAGCGGGCACAGAGAAGAAAGCGCCAAGTGCTTTGTTGGCCTGACAGAAAAAAGAAACAAAGAAATAAAAAGAAAAAAAAATTTTCCTTTTTATTTCTTTCAAATAAATCAAAAATATTTTTGATTTATTTGCTGCAATTTTCAAAAACCTTCGGCTTCAACGAGAAAACCAAAATTTTGGCTTTTTATTCTCTGCTTGCTTTTTTGCAAGCTTATTCTTTCGTCCTTGAAAATATTTGGAATAGATTTTTTATTGTTCGCGCCTTACCGAAAAGACTGATGGATGTTGGTCATGACTTTCGAAAAGTTCCCATGACTATGAAAATTTCACATGGAGGAGTTTGCATCTTTATTATGGGTGTTATTCTGTCGTGCGACCCGGCAGCTTATGCGCGACCATCTCGTGTTTAAGCTCACGCCATGTGGGCGTGAACTCTGGTTGAATTCGGGTTCTAAATCCCGCCGCTGAGATGCTCAGTCGACTCTTGAACCTTGATAGGAAGACGGCTTCTTCCCAAATTAGTGCAAGAGGTTCAAGGACTTAGGATGAACTTAATGTGAATGGGTATAAGCTTCGCTGCTCAAAAACACCAAGTATTGACCACACTGAGAGACTTGCCAATGGCAAAAAAGGCCGCGGGTAACGCTAGTTGGCAAAATGGCGTTAAGCATTCCTAACAATACGGAAAAAGAGGTCGTGATGATATTCATCTACGTTCGTACTGTTCCTCGTGGAGTAAATCTCACATCCAAAAATCTAACCAGGGAACGGAATAATTCTCATTAAGTTCCAGTAAAACTGGCAGGCCAGCCGGGCCGTAAGCTAGTGGGAACAGGATTCTTCCGAAAAAACAAGATCTTCGGGGCAAACGCTCACTTTGCTCGCGTTAGTAAAGTAAATCTCGAAGAAAAGGCCGACGCGGGGACTCAGGGCGCAGCATAACGAATGGTGAAGAGTTCATATAAGCAGAATAAACAGGAAAAAAGATTTTTAGGCGAATGTTATGTAAATTTCCGCTTTATTATTCATTTCTTATTTGGTTTTCAGGTTCCCCTTGAGAAGAGCCGTATGAGGCCGTAGGCTCACGTACGGTTCGGAAGCCAAGCCCCTGCGGTGATGCTGTGGCTTAGGTTAACCAACACAAAAAAGAGACAGTTTACTCAATTATTGCCTTTAGGTTCTGAACTACATATAGGAAGAGAGCATTGTTGTTTGCGAGGTATTGATCAATTACATGGACCCACCTTTCATTCCATTTGTGGTAATTTGATTATCTATAAACCGTCCTTAAAAAATCCATTCATTTTTGATTATGATGAATCACTTCGTGCCATAATCGACTTGTTGCCACTTGCTGCGCTTTCGTACCAGAATGAAAAAGTTGAAAAAAAATATATATATTTTTTTTCAACTTTTTTCCATGGTGACAGATCATGGAGAAATCGCGGACATCATAGTTTCCCACTTTGGTTGACTGTGTTCCCAGAAAAAAGATTTTATTTTTCTAATCGAGAAACAAGCACTACCAAAGTGGCTATACATAGTAATCTTTTTACGGATCTATATGCTTTAATTGGAACTGGAAGTTTTGAAACAGGCTGGTATATTACCATAATGAAACTACCTTTCATTTTCTGTATTTGGATAGGCTTTATTTTGGCTTCATTAGGAGGCTTGTGTAGTTTTTTGCGTCAGCTGGCTTTATATAGATTGGATTGGAATTGAAAAAAAAATATATATATATTTTTTGTATAAAATAAAAAATTACATAAATCTGGAGTAAAAGGATTCGAACCTTTGCCTGTCGGTATCAAAAACCGAAGCCTTTCCACTTGGCTATACTCCAAAAAATCTACCTACGGCCGTTTTTCGAAGCTTATAAAGTGCTACGCATCCGCCTAAAACAAAAACGAAATAACTTCCCACTCTGCCAATGGCTCATACCAGAACAACGTAGGGGCGGTTAATTTGCTTAGGTTCTCTTACAATATACAATATTTTTTGATAATCAAATTATTCATCTATATTGTGAATGAAGGACCTATAACTTTAAGCCTGAGCTGTTCTCTTATGCATACATAATAAATAAATAGAGCACATAATAGTTTAGAATCTGATTTATGAATTGAGCACACTTCTTATGATATGAATAAACGTATATTCTTTTTTCGCCAATTAAACAGCATGGCTTCTCTCCTAATTTCCAAAAACAGTTTGATCACGACTGGTGTTCGATCCACGGGGCAAGAAGTACAAATACTATGTGAGGTGAAAGATCCATTGATTTACAAATTTATGATAGAATACTAAATTTCCTAATAGTAGTTATACCTTTTTTTTGTCAAATGTCGTTTGTTCTAAAGATATTTATGAATTTAGGTGAGGGCCGCAACCATAAATCTTTAATAAAAAAATTCAAAACATCATAGGGATTTATATCTATAGATCAAGCAATCTGATTACACTTAATCTTGATATGGGTCTTAAACCTAACCACTCAAATTACTAAGCCTGTTTTGGCGTTAGATACACAAAAATAACCGCAGTGATTAGAGGATAGTGCGATCACTGCGGTCCCTTCCACACAAATAGGTTAGGATTAGAAAATGCATGTCATATTAATATCAATATATCACAATGATATATTTAGGAAATAATAATGCTAAACAAATAGTTGTTTCTGGAGCCTCTAACTTCCGCTGGTAATAATCATAATTTAAGGAAAGATAAGTTTCTGGAAATTATCGTCATAGCCTTATGTTTTGCGATAAGGGCAGAGTTTAGGGTTAGCTTTAAGCTTATATTACCTAGGAAAAATCGTGGACTCATTATGTTATTTTATTGTCGTCACTTCATAATATTGTCATACTTGACACTTACTGTGGATTGGGCACCTTTATTCTTCATTTCTATTTGGTGGATCTGCGCGTAAATTTGTGGTCACTTCGTTATTCAACTTCCATTAGTCGAATATGCCGGGTGCAGCTCGACAATCTACCATAGCTGGTGGCATACTATCTCAAGAAGCAGTATTAACTAAGAAACAGTAATTATATAGTAGGCTAGCCGAACGACTAAAGGCCTGGTGATCGCAGAACTTGAAGTTCCGACTTGTACGGATAGAGGGACTCGAACCCCCACAAACATTATAGTCACCAGAACCTAAACCTGGCATGTCTACCAATTCCATCATATCCGCCAAAATTTGATTTAATCTGTGGAAATTTATTTTTTCTTTTCTTTAGTTATTAGACTCTCTTAATGGCCTCAATACCATTTCAGATGGTAGCTCAAGGGCCCATGGATTGCCAGATTTTTTATTACTGATCGATTAATTACAGTCACATAAATGGGTCAAAGGCCCTCTCGTCAAACTAGAATTTAACTTACTTACACCCATCATATTTGGCCTAACCCTGTAGGTTAGGTCGTGTTTTATGGTTTCTGAGTCGCGCCTATAGATAAAGTTATTTCTCATGATTCGTCACTGTAAAAATAAACTAAACTAGATTTGCTTATTAATGATCCATAAGTCATATTGTTTTTTGCGTTTGCGGGTGTACTATCTAAGCATCGTATCTTTTTGACTGCGTGGAAAGAAAAAGGGCGAAGCGGTTCTTTGCTTTCGCGCAGTCAACCACTAGCGCCGGTAATTTATCTTGTAGGTCATTTGATTGGTATACTGACGATTTTATTATGTTATTTTTTATTGTCGTCTTTGTTATATTGTGGTTGAGCGCGTGATGTACAAAAACATGCAAATTTTTGACTTACCCAATACTATACAGATTATGACATCTATATATTTCGGTCCAGTGCACTGTGGCGCGTTTTGCAACATGGCTCAATGTTGCGCCTCGAGCTAAGCCACAGCACGATACGCGCTGTCCCGCTGAGTAAAAATCTCCTCAAGCTCTTCAGGGTACTGCCCTATTTTCTGGCTACCAAGCACAGAGCCACCAGTTCAAGATCATTACTTTTTCTTGAATGAATCATCATAAGTAATGATTATATATTTTTTTTTCATAAAGAGAATACCTTGTTTTTTGCTTGATTCTGCAAAATAATTACACAACGTTAAGATCTGTAAAGGTTACATGCTATTTTGTTTTAAAAAAGGTTAACTAATTACCCTACTTACGGATGGAGAGGGATTCGAACCCCCGGTATTTTCAATACTTCGGTTTTCAAGACCGATTCTTTCAACCGCTCAGACATCCATCCTTATCTTAATAAGATCCTCGGCTCAAAAGAACCAATAATCAACCTAATATTAATTTGCTATGTAAATGGAGATGTGAAAAAAAAAGCGAGAACAAATAAAAAAAAATTTTAGGCGGATATAGATTAAAGGTAAATTATCTGCCTTCCAAGCAGGAGATATGGGTTCGATTCCCGTTATCCGCAATGGCTAAAAAAACAAATGAAACTTCATATGCCTGCATCAAGATTTAAAACTTGTCGTCAAATTTCGGAAAATGTTTGGCAGACCAAAAAACTTACTCAAAAACAAAAAGCCATTATTTTGAAGCTTCGAAAAAAAACAAATAAAAAACAATCTGACTTTTCCAAAGAATTACAAACTATACAAAAGTTGTCCCTTTTTTATGGAAAATTACCCATTAAAAAGATGCGAAGGTCTAAAACGCAGACTTATCTAGATAAAAAAAACACTTTGTTATTCGATATAGAACGAAGATTAGACGTTATTCTGGTTCGTCTTAATTTCTGTTTAACCATTTGTCAAGCAAGGCAGTTAATAAGTCATAAAAAAATTTGTGTCAATTATAAAATGGTCAATATTCCTGGTTTTCAATTATCCAAGGGTGATCTTATATCTATCCAAAATAATTTTCTATATTTCATTAGATCAAAAATAAGACAAAATTTTCAGAGTAATCGAATATGGAGAATAAAACCTACTCATTTGGAGGTTAATTATAAAACATTAAAAGCCGTGGTATTATATGAACCTCAACAAATACAATTCCCTTATAGCATAGATCTAGACCTTCTTGATTAAAGCAGGAACGTATGTAAATTATTTATTGGCAGAGCGATAACAGAGTTAATCTCTCGTAGATGGTGTGAAAATATTCCGGGAATCTTTTGATTTTTTTGAACCATTTTTGGCTCTTTGCTATAGACATAAAGACAAGACTACAATTGCGCAAAAAAAGAAAGTAAAGCTCGTATGCCCGGGCAGACAGAGCATTCGTTTTATGCTCTATGAGCTTTTTTCTTGGCCTCGTATTATCTTTCTGTGTCTTCGAGGCTAAAGACGGAAAAATAAGCGGGGAATTAAGTCCGCTTTGTAGTGTGGAGTGAAAAATACTTTTGTTTGCTGCGCCCTGGCTAGTTTTGTAACAGTTCTAAGCGAGCCTAGTCTCATATCATATTGAATTGGCGAAGACTATGGCATAGCGGGCGTCGCAGCTCCATTTCGGCGAAGCGCTTATTTGTTGCTCGATGGCGTCGTCACGGTCGCTTTGCTCTGCTTGGCCGGATCCAAATCGACCATAAAGCATCTAGGGTGGGGTGGGGGAGGGCAGCGCGAACAAAAGCTATTGGGCTTCTGCGCGTCCTCTTCCCGCATCGGCAAGGAAAAAAGAAAGGTAGCCAAGAAGGAATGGATAAATGGTTAAAGCTTCATGCATAGCAGCAGGCAAAATTAGGCCAAAGATCAAAAAAAATATATCTAGATTTTTGTTTTTTGTTGCGCTCCGCGGCCTGGCCCCTGGCCATGGCCCAATTTCGGTTAAAGGACTCGTTGCTTCTTATAAACTTGTATAATCAATGCGTAAAAAATAGTCAACTCTATTATACAATAAATAAATAAACAAGCGACAATTTGACACCAGATATCTGGAGGTGTTAAAAAAGCTGCTGTAAAAATCGAAAGAACCATAAAAAAACGACGATTTTTACAGCAGCTTTTCACAAAAATCCCTTTTGATTCTAGCAAAAAAATCACAAGTACCTGTACTTGAGAGCATATTGATGAAATAAACAAAATACGAACAGTCAATAAAATATAGTCAAAAATCTTAGGTTGTAACTTTATTATAAGCAGATTAGTTGATGTTTTATTCAATTCATATAAAAAGTGCCAAACATTGGGAACTATTCCAACAAAAGTGGCAAAAAAAAACAAGAAGAAGCAAAAACCACTTAAGTAAAAGAATTTGTTGTATTTTTTTCTTTGTTCTTTATAACAACTAGGAATCAAAAAACACCAGATTTGATAACTTAAAAAAGAAAAGAAAAAATAAAAGCATGATATTAAAGAAATAGTAACATACGTGCTTAAGGCCTCCGTTAATTGTGTACAAATAAAACCCGAATAGGAGAGAATAAGAAAGGATTTCGCTGACAAAAAAAACAAATCTTCTGAAAACCAATAACACGTAAACCATGTTAAACTGAAGCAAATCAATATCCAAAAAAAACGAATTCTAACTTCTTTCAGAATAGTTTTAAATAAAAAATTCGTGATATTTCATTGTGTGTTAAACCTAATAAGGGCGAAAAAAACGTTGGGTTGGCTTTTACTGCGCCCGGCAAAGTGCGCAATCAATCATAAGGCCCTACCAAGATTCTCTTTTCATCTCATTAGTAGTTAAGGGTTCGCCTCTATAATTTTACTACATTTAAGGGTACTCATTCATCATAATGCAATTACTATGTACTAAAGCCGTTACAGCCCAGCCGAGCATTTCTTTTCTATTTCATTGAGTAAAAGGCATGGCATAGAGCGCATATAGCCACGCGAATCTATGGCGAAATCATATTTTTTTTTGCTTTATGTATGACTTTTTTATTTCTGGTGCTATTTTCACGCTGCGCGCCCTTTATTCGTCATACGAAAACAGCTTTTTTTTTGTAGTTCACGAATGAATGAAGGTTAGTATTGTACTGCATTCTTAGCTCAGTTGGATAGAGCAACAACCTTCTAAGTTGAAGGTCACAGGTTCAAATCCTGTAGGATGCTTAAAGAAAGTGCATAATGAATGAATCAATAATATATACCAACGGTACATGCATCTATCGACTAGTTCAAACCCATTAAAGGTTCCATACCATACATACATACATACACGCGCGGATTGACCGATTTCTAATAGAAATAAATAATTTTTTTTTATTTTGGGGGAGAGTGGCCGAGTGGTTAAAAGCGACAGACTGTAAATCTGTTGAAGGTTTTCTACGTAGGTTCGAATCCTGCCTCTCCCATATACTCCGTATTTGAAGAATAGAGACGAAGCACTTGTTTTTGTGCTTATCCCTTCATGCAATTAAATAGAGTGGAACTTTCTCAGAAACATATTGAATGTTTTGGTATTCGAGCCCTCTCCGAACCGTACGAGATAGTCGCCCATCATACGGCTCTCTAATTCAACCTCTATTCGGATTTGTCTTTGTCGTTAAATTTTGGCTTGTTTTTTTAGTGACCGATCTCTAAGTGGCTTAAGTACCCTAAAGCAACTTGCTTTTTCATTATGACGACCATGAGGAATTCTAGCGAGAAATAATAACATAAAAAAAAATGCATTTTCATTATCTCCTCCGAGCTCGTCCTTAATACTCTGAACATGGTGCATTCTCTTCAGATTTCCAATATAATGAAGGAAGCACGAAGAGCAGTTACGCAGCGTTTTAGTCATCAAGCAAGTGATGCCATAGAATTCTCGATAGCAGAATTTACTCTGTAGTTTAGAACGTATGAAACGAATTTTAAATAGTCAAGGTAGGGCTTTTGACAAGGACGCCACTAAGCTGGCATTGAAGACAGTATGGTTTTTAGTATATCCCTTTTTCGGTTTTTTCTTTTGCGTGGAGTACCTCTTCCACTCATAGATTGGATTGTTTCCATGCTTTCATCTGGGTGTCCGTGATACCGCAAAAAAAATAGATATATATCTATTTTTTTTTTTGCTTATGAAAGTAGGTCTTCAAAAAGGCGTTTTCCATTTTCGGCTTCTTATTCTGCCTTGTCCGCAGAGCAAATGGCAGCATGTAGATTCGTTTTGTACTGAATTTTTTTCGATTACTGTGCTTCGTTCTATAGGGCTCCCAGTTTTGGTTCCATCAATGGTCTCCTTTTGTCCGATAAAAGAGCGACAGCGCCCTAAATTGCTTTTCTCTTTATTTTTAGACAAATCCCATTTGAAACCCATAGGGGCTTAGCTAGAAGACGTGGTTGAATATGGTCTGCTAAGGTACAGCAGACGGTTAGGCCCCTTCCCTTTTGTTAGCAGTTTTAGCGAAAAAAATCTTTTTACTATGTACGGCTCAGGCGGGTACTATGGGCCCTCTGACTTCCACTTCGGTCAGCTGGACGAAAGCGGATTTCACCGGTGTTGCCTACAGTTTTTTGCTAATTTTAATTCAAGGCCATTTTGCGTTGAGATGTCGTTCAGTCTTTTGTCCCCATTACTTTGGGTAATCTGCTCCCCCGTGCAGGCTCTGTAATATTCTGCCCGCAGGGTTTCTTTTTCCATTCTGGTCTTACCATAATTTATTGATGGCAGACTGAGAGCTTGACAGCGCGCACTCGTGTGCATTACCACAAGGAGTTCCTCGTGATTAACTGCAGGTCCAGTTTGACCGAAAGAGACTTTGATTTGCCAGAGCAGGGGCTCATCTCATACAAGAGCAGGCTAGCATAGTGGTCTTGGGTTATTTAAGCTAGAATCATTCGTTTGCTTTGTGAACCGACATACTCTAACATCATGAGGTCTTCCTTGTTTTTTCTTCCAACTACGTTTTTAGAGCATGCTGTGGTTCCCACCCGTTTACACGGTGGTTGGGTAAGCTCTATGCCTGGCACGCGGAATAGGGTCTCGCGTGGTTTGCTATATGGCTGCTAGTGCAAAACTGTGAATAATTTCCATATGGCTAAACAATGACTGTAGGCGACGCGAACGGTCGCCCTAAATTCCACTGCAATAGTCCCACGAATTCGAAAAGTTATAACCAGAATGGCCAGCCCAATAGCGGATTCCGCAGCTGCCACCGTTAAAACAAATAAAGCAAATAATTGACCCATCATATCATCTAAGTAAACCGAAAATACCAAAAAGTTTAAATCGACCGCAAGTAACATTAACTCAATTGACATTAACATAATAAGGATATTTTTTCTATTCAAGAATATCCCCCAAATACCTAAGAGAAAAAGAATCATAGAAAATGTTAAATATTTTACTAGATCCATAATAAGAGTCTTTTTTTTGAAAGCCAACTCGGTTTCAAGCCAAGCACATGCCGGTTCCTTAGCCAATAAGTACTGCTTTGCCCTTTTTTTCATGGCAAGGGCAATAGAAACCAGAACAAGCACATAGAGGACAATGGAAAAAACTATCATTAGTAACCATTTAATTACTTACTAACTTTATCCATGACACGGCCTCTACTAGCACCAGAAAAAAAATCTATATAGATTTTTTTTGCTGCGCTCTCCGCGCTTATCTTTGCTTTCTAGCACTATCTGAATCTCTAAATGATTAGAAAGTTTTTTTAAAAAACAAAAAACAAAAAAACATATTTGATAATTATTAAACAAAATACTCTGAAAAGAATCAAGATCCAATTTCGTGTTATTTCATGGTGAACATAATCTGTCAGAATTTCTTCAATTCCCACATGAATATGCCAGAATAACAAAATATTTAACAGAATCAAAGTAGAAACATTTGATATAAGAATGGTTGGAATTAGAGAAGCGGCAGTCATTCTTTGAAGAAGCCAATGCCCCAAGGTTTCTCTATGAGCTTTCATTGCTTTTTACCTTTTCTTTGAGAGTAAAAGGAAACTGGCCTTTTTGGTCCGGCCCCTTCTTGTAGAAGCGTATGTGATAATTGTCCATCATACGGCTCTGCCTATCTAAAAAGTATCCTGTCGGCCGAAATAGTACAAGTACAAATTGTAGGCTTGTCTTAGTTAAGCCTTCGCAAGATGAAGTAGATCTGATTCCGAGGCATCGCTGAGCTATCAGGGAAAAAAGTCTATATATATATATATAGACTTTTTTTTCGGGGTTATCGTATTTCGCGTTTATGAGAAATAGAATCGGATAATATTCGATACAACTAAAAAAGCTGCACAGAATAACATAATAATTCCGGAAGTATATACTTTGGATAATTCTAGAAAAAAACCTAAATCCCACAATAAATGACGAATTCCATTACTCATATGATAGCACAAAGCCAATAAACTGAAATTGACTACGCTTAAGATCAACCAATAGAAATAAAAAGTGAAGAAAAAAGCGTACCGGTAAAGATAATAAAAAGTAAGATTAAGATCGCCTATTTTTAAGAAAAGAATACTAAAAAAAACCATAATGGATAGAGTCAAACTTCGGTAGGAAGTTATGATTAACTCCTGCCTTCTAAGTGCTCTCCGAACCGTACGTGATAGTCTCCCATCATACGGCTCACTAACTCTCCTGATTTAAATTGAACTCATAGGAGACGGGCTTCATTGACTGCGGCTCGTTGGGTGCCTACCCTTCCCGGCTACTGATTGGATTATTAATGGCATTGGATGTATCATCATATATAATGTATTAACATCAAGATGTTAATAGGGCGCAACAAAAAATAGATATATTTGCCGTTTTCTTTTTTGAGTTTTGAAGAGTAAAACCTGCCAGACTAGGCAGGTGCATAGACCCCTTCGCCTTTTATTCAATCCACAAGTTTCCTGTTTACACGATTCTTTTAGGATCAGACAGGTACTATGGGTCCTCTGACTTCCAACTCAAATCATATATGGTTGGATCTCGCCGATATCACCTGTGAGCTATAGCGCTTGAGATGTCGTTTAGTTCTCTGTCCCCATTATTTTGGGTAATCTGCTTCCATGCGTAAAAATATATCTATTTTTATTTCGTCCTTACCGTTCTTAGCCGCCAGCAGACTGAAAGCATAACAGCGTTTGTTCGTGCGATTCCTTGCATGCATTTTTTTTGCACTAGTTCGCCGTAGAGTAGGCTGACCCGAAAAGAACTGCGATTCTGTTTTATCATCTCATGCTAAATGAAATCTATATATATATATATATATAGATTTCATTTGGCAAGCGCCAGCGGACTCGCGGAGGATTCTTGAGTAGGCCGATAACCTAGCCGACGAATATCTCCTTTATCGCTGCTTCTGTGGCATGCTTCCTTTTTATTGCTATTGGGTAAGCCTTGAGCCCCTCGAGCAGTAGCGCCTTTGTTGTAATCACAAGTAATCTAACGGCCGCCCCTAAGAAAACCCCAGAAATTCTATGAAAAATAGAAAGAGTAGAAGTAAGCTGTGGCTTATAAATGGTAAGATGAGGTGATAACGGTCGATTGATTTTCATGTTTTTAGTTGACTTTGATTCTGACTCAAGGTGACAGGATTTGAACCTATGACCCTCTGTACCCAAAACAGATGCGCTACCAGACTGCGCTACACCTTGGCTGGTGTTCCTCAATGAATATTTGATAAATACTTAAATTGTTATTGAACAACATACACATACAAAAAGAACTAAAACTAATAAAAAAAACTATATTTTTAACGCCACTGAAAAAAAGGCACTACCATCTTGTTCAGTTTCTCTTTTGCTTGAAAATATTTTTTTGGTAGACGTTTAGTTTATGATCGTTTCAGCCCTTTAATGCTTGCTCTAGACCAGAAGGGCAAGTCAGTAATTGCCCGCCTTATTTATAAAGCTTTATAATGCAATTACATGTAATTGCATTATAAAGCCAAGTATTCAACATAATATATTATTAATCTTTTAGTTTTGTTATTAATTAAGTAATTCCATGAGGAATAAGCATGAATAATCATAAATAAATAAAAGGGCCCGAATCCAAAATTGCGCGATTAATCTTGCAGCCCAAAAATATCATATCATTATTATCAAGACTGGAAATAATAAAAGCCACACAGAACCGAAATGAGGCTTTCTTAGATAATAGCTTCGGTTCACTGTGAACAACTAGTAATGTCGCCAGAGCCTTAGAACAAAAAAAATGAATTTAGGAATTCGAATCAATAGCGACAAGGCGAAAAAATCCGCGGGGCTATCCTGCAACAAAGACCGTGGTATTCCATAGAATATAGCATATTTATAATCTGCAATCACTACGTAATTCCATAATGCGAAAAAAGCATAGCAAGTTTATAAAGGTTCTATACATATTTAGTTTATGGGTAGTAAACCTTAGTCTGATGATGATTTCGTTAGTGATACGCAGAGGGTTTCTATTGCAAGTTTGATAGGTTCAAAACCTACTTCTGTGTAAAAAATAATACTCAAAAAAAAGAGTTTGATCCTGGCTCAGAATGAACGCTGGCGATATGCTTAACACATGCAAGTTGAACGTTGTTTTTGAATCAAAATGAAAACAAAGTAGCGAACGGGTGCGTAACACGTAGGAATCTGCCAAACAGTTTGGGCCAAATCCCAAATGAATAAAAGCTAAAAAGCGCTGTTTGATGAGCCCACGTAGTATTAGGTAGTTGGTTAGGTAAAAGCTGACCAAGCCTACGATGCTTAGCTGGTCTTTTCGGATGATCAGCCACACTGGGACTGAGACACGGCCCAGACTCCTACGGGAGGCAGCAGTGGGGAATCTTGGACAATGGGCGAAAGCCTGATCCGGCAATATGGCGTGGGTGAAGAAGGGCAACGCAGCTTGTAAAGCTCTTTCATCGAGTGTGCGATTATGACAAGACTCGAATAAGAAGCCCCGGCTAACTCCGTGCCAGCAGCCGCGGTAAGACGGGGGGGGCTAGTGTTATTCGGAATGACTAGGCGTAAAGGGCACGTAGGCGGTGAATCCGGTTGAAAGTGAAAGTCGCCAGCTCAACTGGCGGAATGCTTTCAAAACCAATTCACTTGAGTAAGATAGAGGATAGTGGAATTTCGTGTGTAGAGATAAAATTCACAGATATACGAAGGAACACCAAAAGCGAAGGCAGCTTTCTGGGTCTCTACTGACGCTGGGGTGCGAAAGCATAGGGAGCAAACAGGATTAGATACCCTGGTAGTCTATGCCGTAAACGATGAGTGTTCGTCCTTGGTCTGCGCTGTATGCAAAACGGCTGATCAGGGGCCCAGCTAACGCGTTAAACACTCCGCCTGGGGAGTACGGCCGCAAGGCTGAAACTCAAAGGAATTGACGGGGGCCTGCACAAGCGGTGGAGCATGTGGTTTAATTCGATACAACGCGCAAAACCTTACCAGCCCTTGACATATGAATAAGTTTGCTTGTCCTTAATGGGACGGTACGAAAATTTATACAGGTGCTGCATGGCTGTCGTCAGCTCGTGTCGTGAGATGTTGGGTTAAGTCCTATAACGAGCGCAACCCTCGTTTTGTGTTGCTAAGACATGCGTTTTGGGGTCGATTATCGATCATTTGAGGCTAACAAAGACCACGCAAAAATATCACAACGCCGTATGGCTACGATCACACGGTTGGGTACTTTGACGAGCACAGCTCTCATAGCGTGGCACACATAACAATGTGGCACTCAGTCTTTGTAAACATAATTGACAATCCATGCCATGTACTGCACTCACAAGAAACTGCCAGTGATATACTGGAGGAAGGTGGGGATGACGTCAAGTCCGCATGGCCCTTATGGGCTGGGCTACACACGTGCTACAATGGCAATTACAATAGGAAGCGAGGCTTTAAGGCGGAGCGAATCCAGAAAGATAGCCTTAGTTCGGATTGTTCTCTGCAACTCGAGAACATGAAGTTGGAATCGCTAGTAATCGCGGATCAGCATGCCGCGGTGAATATGTACTCAGGCCCTGTACACACCGCCCGTCACACCATGGGAATTGGTTTCGCCCGAAGCATCAAACCAAGGATCACCCATTATTTCAGTGTTCTACGCCGTTGGTGAGTGTGGTCTACTAGAGTAATTGGTGGTCTAATGTGGGATACCAAGGTGGGGCCTTTGACTGAGGTGAAGTCGTAACAAGGTAGCCGTAGGGGAACCTGTGGCTGGATTGACTCCTTTAAAAAAAAAAAGAATGGTTTTTCGCCATATCTGTAGCCAAAAAATATACATCTATATATTTTCTGTCGTTCGGTTATGTTTGATAGTAACATGAATAAGCAAAAAAAAATATTTCCTTTTATAGATACGCCCTGTGCTCTTTATTCTCTGGACTATGATTACATAGCCCAAAGGTAAAGTGGCCAGCATAATGCAATATTAGCCTTTAATTTAAAGGCTTGAGTGAATTTTTGGTCTATGTCAGTTAGTAAGAGCCGCTGTACCCCGCAACCTTTCCAATTACGCCTGTGAATGCCCTTACTATTACACAATAACGGCTTCAGTCGCGATTATGAATATCACTAAGGCGCAGGGCGCTCTAATAATCTATTCCGTATACATAAACAGTTACTTCTATCGTTAAGCCCTATTGGGGCCAAGTTAAAAAAGGGCGCATGAGGCGAATTATCATCCAACAGCCAGGGAGCGGCAGATTAGTAGAACAGCGCATTAATAATTCGCATGTCGGAATAGTTTAGTCGGTTAGAACAGCGGGATCATAATTCGCACACGGGGGTTCAAATCCCCCTTCCGATAGGAACTTTCGGATAAGAATTTAACCTACGGGAGGCAAAAAAAAGATATATATATCTTTTTTTTGCTGGTCACTAACCTTATCCTAAATATCCTTCTTCTATGATAGCCCACGGTAAAGAAAAATTTACGATGTTTCTTAGGATAACTAGAAATGCAACATAATGAATGTTGTTTTGACAAAAGGATCAATCATATAAAGTACACCTTTAGTAATTATATATCTTGTTCACGAACTAAGTGGCTATACTCTTTATATCAACAAAGTAGAATTAG